TCGGTGCTTGATTCCCCACCTCTTCTCTATACTCACCCGCGACGAGATTGGGAATTTCCGCGGTCGAAAATTCGGACTAAACTATCCTGATGCGACTTATTTACTTTCTTTTACTTGGAGCTAGGATTTGGTCGTTTCCACATCAGTTATTGAGAGAGACAAACGAGTAAACGGCTTGGGGCCTCTTTTCGTTATCCTCTTATTCAATAAAAAAGAAAAGCCCCATCTGAGATAAATAGAGATTTTCATGAATTCAGAGCCTGGGATATGGCTTTCCGAAATCCGTTACCTCATTTCTCAATCTAGTTTTGGCAAATTAGACTCCAATGAGATATTTATCTCAGTATCGGGATGCTTTATTCGATGTGAAATCAATATTGAAAACCCAGCGTAATTGAAAGGAGCAAAACAAGCAGAAGCAGACACGGATGATAAACAGAGCTTTTTTTTCCCCGCTCAAAATAGTTTTTACGGGTCCCACACCATAGGAATAGGATATGAGCGGAGGTAACAGGTTGCCCAATGTTTTTGGCCTACTTGTTTTCTTAGCTCCACCCAGAAAGAAACTGTGAAGCAGTTTCAGTTTGGCAAGTCCCCAAATTCAATTGAAAATATTTTTCGAAGAATGTTGCAAGGGAGTCGAGGCTGCCTCCGCCTTCACCTAACATCCTTGTAACCTTATAACTATACTTGGTATACCAGCACCCCACCCCTGCCAGTGCTAACTCCCCTTCTGCTAGGCTTCCGATATTTCTTACTCATAATCTTTTAGATATGGGATTGCTAGTAACAACTGGTGATAGACTTGACCTCCCCGAGCTCTTGTGGTACAATTTTCTCCCTGCGGAACCCAGACTTCCGATTTGGTTTGCGGAAGAGGGGTAGTACAACGCAATGGGGCTTGACCAGTGGCTCGTGACGGAACAGGCTGACTAAACTGCAATCAACTAAACAAATAACCTATTAAGCTTAACTTATTTTTTTTTGTATGTATCCTCGGTTTTTTTTTTCGCTGCCATTTCAGCGTCGTCGTCGCTGGCAAACTCCAGGTAGTGATTGGATCCTACCTACTCCACATTTTGGCTCACCTAATTAGGGTAGTTCGCTAGCGTTAGGTTGCTGGATCCTCTTCAGGTAGCCTCGTCGAAACGAAATAGAGAATGAGAGTGAGACATCAAAACCGTCTTCATTTCAAAATGAATTCCTTATCAAAAAATGATTAATGATGCGGATAAGCTGATACCGACTCGTCAATCTCCTCCATACTCAATCCGCATTATATTACTTGCACGAAAACAAGGAACTTGTTAACAAATCTACCCATTGATTTGGTAGATTTTCCATCTTTCTATCTGGGTTGCTTATTAATAATAACGGGATCCGGAAAATAAGTGGGGCGCAAAGCCGAAGCCCTAAAAATGAATTGAAAAGGATTTAATTATTTTTTTCTTCCTTTGTACTTTTGTATTTGTAGTTGAAAACAATTGCGAGGAATTTTGGACTTTTTTCCTCAGGAGTAATTGAATGACGAGGAGCCGTATGAGGTGAGAATCTCACGTACGGTTCTGTGTAGTGACATTGGAGCTGTCGACTATTCCACGACTACACCAAAAAAACCCAACTCTGCCCTACGTAAAGTCGCGAGAGTTCGACTAACCTCCAAGTTTGAGGTAACGGCTTACATACCAGGTATTGGCCATAATTTGCAGGAACATTCGGTGGTCCCCGTGAGAGGCGGAAGGGTCAAAGACCTACCCGGTGTTAGGTATCACATTGTTAGAGGAACCTTAGATGCTGTAGGGGTGAAGGATCGTAGAAAAGGGCGTTCTAGTGCGTTGCAGAACATTGTCACAACTTGTATCATTGCAACGATTCCGTATCAGTTGTTCTGATATGTTAAATGTGTAGCCGACCCAGCATTGCCAGGGGACCGAAGCCTGCTACTACAGAGATTGATAGGGATTAATTATTATCTATCTATTTGTATGAAACAACTTAGTGTCTAAGGTGTTCCATTCCAGTAAGTTGAGTTTTACCTTGACTCCCACCTAGAAAATATTAGGACCTCTTTTCCTCTTGGAACAGGTTTAGATTACGACTACGGAGATTCGGTGAAGGCTTTATGCACATCTACTAATTGGATTGATAAACCTACGGACATTCCTAGTAAGATAACTGAATTGCAAGATTTTCTTCTTTTATATCTAGACTTCGACTTCTTTTATCCGTGAAATAGGAGAAAACGGATACTCAATGTGCGATGAGTAAATATGATTTGCATCTCAAAAAATAAATGGTTCAAAATCATTTGAGTAGTTTCTATTCAATCATGTGGAAAGCTGTATTCGATGAAAGTCGCACGTGCAGTTTGGAGGGAGATCCTCGGCTAACCGGTGGATCCACCCTACAATATGGAGTGAAAAAGCCAAAATAGTAGCTTAAGATACCATTGAAATAAAAGAATTGATTGAAATCTGACATATTTATATTTGTAAACTCGTGTTACATCGGAGCAGTGTAGTGAACAGAAAGAAAAATATCGAATCAGATCCAATTTATCGTAATCGATTAGTAAATATGCTAGTTGATCGTATCCTGAAAAATGGCAAGAAATCACTGGCTTATCAGATTTTCTATCAGGCTATGAAGCGGATTAGGTAAAAGACAAATAGGAACCCACTGTCTGTTCTGCGACAGGCGGTGCGCGGGGTAACTCCCGATGTAGTGACAGAAACCAAACGTGTAGGTGGATCAACTTATCGAGTTCCCGTTGAAGTAGTACCGGCAGAGGGAAAAGCTTTGGCTATCCGGTGGTCATTAATCGCGTGTCGGAAACGCTCAGGTCGAAGTATGGCTTTAAGATCGAGTGATGAATCAATGGATGCCGCTAGGAATTCCGGTAGTGCCATACGGAAGAAAGAGGAGACTCATAAAGTTGCAGAAGCTAACAAAGCTTTTGCTCATTTTCGTTAGTTTCGGATTCGTTCCAATCCACAATCTTTCCGTTCCGTTGTGGATTGGAACCGGGGCGCAAACTATCGGCGAATCAAAAAACACTATGAATAAATGGTTGAGTGAGGAGTTAACAACGAATAGCGGGTGTCTAAGCCACAAGTGGGGATCGGCAACTACTTCTTTTTATTTCTTAGGCTGCTAATTATTAGAATACTACTAAACTAATAGGGTAGCGGGGGGGAGGGGCCAATGCAGAGTTGCGGGGTGCCCCGCAAAGAGGCTTGACGCGTGACTAGTTTTTCAGAGACTGAAATCGGTTGAGGCGCGCACCGCATGACGCATGCAGTAAAAATTGAAATTTTTATTGAAAAAGGAAAGCCTTGTTGCAAAAAAATGGCTAAAAATTGTTTGAGATATCGAGGGGAAGCCCCCATATCCGAGAACGAGAATTCTGGGGACTCAATTAATCTCGGTTGACACAGATAGGTTTTTGTGATATATTATAAATTAACAAGCTTACTAGCCTGGGGAATCACTAATTATTTCTCGAAAACCGAAAATTACCATGACTGCAACTTTAGAACGACGCGAAAGCGCAAGCTTATGGGGTCGCTTCTGCGACTGGATCACCAGCACCGAAAACCGTCTTTACATCGGATGGTTCGGTGTCTTAATGATTCCCACCTTACTAACCGCAACCTCTGTATTCATCATTGCTTTCGTCGCAGCTCCTCCTGTAGATATTGATGGTATTCGCGAACCCGTTTCTGGTTCTTTGTTATACGGTAACAACATTATCTCCGGTGCTATCATCCCTACTTCTGCAGCTATTGGGTTACATTTCTACCCAATCTGGGAAGCAGCTTCCGTCGATGAATGGCTTTACAATGGTGGTCCTTACGAACTTATCGTTCTTCACTTCCTACTTGGTGTAGCTTGCTACATGGGTCGCGAATGGGAACTAAGCTTTCGTCTAGGTATGCGTCCTTGGATCGCTGTTGCGTACTCGGCTCCTGTCGCAGCTGCTGCCGCCGTCTTCTTGATCTACCCAATTGGTCAAGGAAGTTTCTCTGACGGTATGCCTCTAGGCATTTCTGGTACTTTCAACTTCATGATCGTCTTCCAGGCTGAGCACAATATCCTTATGCATCCCTTCCACATGTTGGGTGTAGCTGGCGTATTCGGCGGCTCTCTATTCAGTGCTATGCATGGTTCTTTGGTAACTTCTAGTTTGATCAGAGAAACAACCGAGAATGAGTCTGCTAATGCAGGTTATAAGTTCGGTCAAGAGGAAGAAACCTACAACATCGTAGCTGCTCACGGCTATTTCGGTCGTTTGATCTTCCAATATGCTAGCTTCAACAATTCTCGTTCTCTACACTTCTTTTTAGCTGCTTGGCCTGTGGTAGGTATCTGGTTCACCGCCTTAGGCATTAGCACTATGGCATTCAACTTGAATGGTTTCAACTTCAACCAATCCGTTGTTGACAGCCAAGGTCGTGTTATAAACACCTGGGCTGATATCATAAACCGTGCTAACCTAGGTATGGAAGTCATGCATGAACGCAACGCTCATAACTTCCCTCTAGACTTGGCTTCTGTTGAAGCTCCTTCCATAAACGGATAATATCTGTCTGGTTTTGTAGCACAACTGGATACCAAATCTCTTAACTCCAGAGGAGGAGGTTTGGTGTCCAATGAGGTGAAGGTTCGTGCGGTAGAACGAATGGAAAGGATGATAACAGCTTGTCACAATTTCACGATTATCGGTTTCCAACCTTGAATTCTGAAAACTATTTGGAATATCCTTCTGCGATTTAATGGATTACGAAGTTTCCTACTCCGATTTGCAGAATGCTTGTAACCTCCCACCCCAATCTTTTGGATAAAAAAAAATTTGAGATTGCATTCCTCATTTCAAAGATTTCCTATTGCCTCGTTATATACATGGAGTTAAGATGTATGTGTATCAACCGAAGAACCTACCTAGCTTGCTTAACGGATAGATCTCGTTCACATCCGAGGGGGGCCAACTAAATCAACAGAGGGGGCGGACGTAGCCAAGTGGATCAAGGCAATGGATTGTGGATCCATCACGCGCGGGTTCAATCCCCGTCGTTCGCCCATCCAATTGGGTAATTCGATCCCATCGCTCTGCTTGGAACAGAGAAGAATTGTTGAGGTGGGTGGGATCTGTGTGGCTCTCCCCGACAATAACAATTTAGAATTCCCGATCTAATTCCAGTTTTGGATACGACTATTCACAGAAATCACTAGACTCGCTTGAAATATTTATTCCATTCTATCTTGAAATTTTCGAAATTATTGGTATAATAAATGTGGGAAATAGATAGTATCTACCGCATAGAATTAATATGAAAAAAGAAAGTAAGGTAAAAAAGGTGGCAAAAGAAAGAGTAGGAAGTCCAGATTTTTCATCTAAAATTTCAGAGTTAGTAGAAGTCAGTCTATTGGACCACTTCTTCGAATCATTGAAAAACCAACATCTCAAAGAATTTTTAATTAGTCCATCTTCAAATTATGAACCTTTTATCAGATTATCTGACTTGTGATTTCTGAGTTCACTATTTTTACGCAATCTGCGTGATTCACTAAAAAGAGATAGTGGCATCACCCTGGAGATGCTGATGTTGCTAGCAATACCAATTTCTATGCATTGCTTGAGTGACAAAAGGTCGATCGAAAGAAGTTTTGTATTAGCGGGAGTCATTAGTGGGGGTGACGGAGTAATAAAGAAACAAGCAGAAAATTACGGCGACTTCTCCTGCGACCGCTTTCCCCGATTCGAAAGATCTTTATCTGTTGAAAAGAATGGAAAGAGGGGAATACCTGTTTCCCATTACTTAAGTTTGAACGAAGCTATTTCTGCAGGTTCAGCGAAGAAAGAAAAGCGAGTTCATTACGATGCGATGATTCCTCTGGTTTCCGGTAGATGGGGGGCATGCGTAGTGGGGGATTCACTCCTTGGCAGAGATATATCCAAGGATGAGACTGAAAGGATTAAAGCATTTCGTAGGGATAGGTGTTTACAAAATTCACGTAGGTTTTTCAAATTCTATAACTATCCGGTAGTTTCTAAAAACAACCAAAGTGATTTCGATTCGTTATTCTTTTGGGAAAATAATAGCAAGCGAGATCTGGGTCGGTTACAAGCAACACAATCGAGAAACGACTCATTAAGTCCCGGAGTATTAAACTCCTATGACGAGGCGTTACTTGAATCCGGAAATTCGGCAGATCACTGGGGGGATGAATCGGGATTTTATTCCGAGCGAGAAGCCTTTTCCAACTTGTCTTCATTTACGTCTTGTGAAAAGACGACCTCGTTTCGTGGCTGTATATCCGGATTAGATTGTGACAAAAATGGGGAAGAATTTCCCATTCTACACACTTATTCACAAATAAAAAATGGATTAATAAATCGACTCACCGAATTTATCTCGATAATTGAGAAATCTAATCTGATTTTTGATAGGGCAATAGTTATTGACGTCAGTAATAGCGTCAAATCTGGGAAAGGATTTGCATCGAAAACGAAGGGTGACATGCCGCCTACTCAAATATCTGGCAAAAAACTTGGGCTAGCGAGTAGCAGACACCTCAACCTCAATGAGATTCTCCCAAACTATTTTCAAATATCTTTAGGTATACCTAGAAGAATAAGTAGTCGAAGTGAAAATACTACTTCTTTAAACTAAGTGAAAGAACAAGGTAACATACATCCAATATATTCTTTAGTTAGATTGTATGGACGAAATAGAATCATACCTCTCTACTCGACATACATATTTCTTTTCTATGACTATTTCTGCGCATTATTTACTGAATATTTCTTCCAAATCAAATATCGGTTGGATGGCTGGACGGGGGGCGGGGAGTACACCGGTGTAACAAGAATTGCAACTGAATAAATAGTATTGAAATGGGAAGATAACGTAGAGCGCTTATTGAACGAATATATTACCTATCAAATTGATGAGTATGAAAATGTTCAGTCAAATGTGCATAGATGGCTCGATACGACCAGGGATTCGTCTTTTTTCCCTGTCGTGGAAGTCTTAAAGTATGACTTGGAGGAATCAATTTGCCGTGTATCGATAATAATAAACAAATTACTAAGTAATATAAGTAATATTGGTGTCAGTCTCGGTAGTAACAATCAACGGAACGAAAAAAATTTTCATCGATTTCTCAATGTTTTTTTTCTTTATGAAATGATTGTTGCTGAGGTTACTCGCCAGAAAGCTTTGATATATACCATCGATTATTGTATCGAAAAATTGAACGATATAGATCTCGAGAAATTGAACAAGATAGATCTCATGAAGCTTGATCTTTTATCAAGTTTATTCGATGGTTACATTGACGAACAGATACTTTTCCTCAAAGAAATTCTTGAGAGAAAAAAGAGTTTATTCATTGAATCCAAACTGTTAATGAGTAAGAAATCGGTAGGCTCTTCGACCGAGCTAGAACCTGCAGTGAGTCCCACTTCTCTCGGGTTGCCCCGCGTCGAATCCATCGGAGCAGGATTTTCGAACGATGTTCCTTCCATTACGGGGAGGCAATTTCGGAATCCGTTTCTGTATGATTTAAACCGTGGGGGAGGTTCAACTAGAGATATTGGTGGGAATATTTCGAGATACATTTCCGATCAGGTTAATAAACTAAACTTTCTAGATGACTCACCTATACGGAACTGTGCTGGAAGCAACTTTATTCCGAGAATCAAAAGGGATTTTTTTATTGGGGGATGCAACAGTAGTTATCTCAACGTCCTAGAAAACTTTTATGCGGGCTCCGAAGATGAAACCATCTCATCGGGTATCATCTCACTTATTCATCCCCAACTGTCGGATTCGTTGTCACCCAATTTATCGAAACAGACAGCAGGAGAGGTTGCTGGCCACGTACTCACGCCAATTCAATTTATTTTGTCTAATCTGCATGAATCCACAGCATTAGTAACTCACTCAGATGGACTTTCCAATTCTATTTTGGATCTGAAGAGATTACTGGCGAGTTTGAACTCATCTCCTCGTGAAACGATAGAGTCATTTCCATATTCGCGCAGTAGCGCTGGAGTTTATTTTGAGAATACGTCGATAAACTCCGATTCATCGTCGGATCGGCGACCCCAATCTCGTCCCAAGAATCTGGTATTGGATCGAGTCTATCAGAAGAATTTGTCTATTAGGTATTTCTGGGAACCGGAAGAAGTGGAAACATCTTACTGGTCGCTAAGACTCCCATTATGCAACGATGTAACATCAAGATCTCTAGCAGAATCGATTGGAAGGGAGGTTGCGCGCGAAAATACGGACTATGCGGATCAATCTATCCGGAAAGAGGCTATTCGTCCATCCCACTTTATCAATTTCAATGAATTATTAAAAGATTTAAACAGATATAAGATCTCCTGCATCTTTTGGAAAGACAATATCGGTGAAAAATGGAGCTTATTTGGAGATTATATACCTTGGTTTTTTACCCCCACCTGGTGGAGATATTTCTATGATCTGATTAGAGAAACATATCCAGAAGTAGTACTTAAAATAAGTTATGACTCAAATCATAATTTTCCTAGAATTTATAAAAGAATTGCTGAGGATATAGTCGATGGCGCGAAAGCCTATTTATTCCAAAGACTGCAAAGCCTAGGATTGAGATTTGACAACGATTCTATCAATACTACAGCATCCGAGATAGGTCTTCTTATTTTCGAAGAAATTCCTGATGAAGCGGAGATTTTACATTCGGGAGGATGGTCAGTATCTCCATTTTCCAATAGGTCCATCTTCTATTACTTTATTCTCTCAGTATTAATTGTTCTTGCATTATTCAAACACCCTTTGTCTGCCGTTTCGGGTTTCAATTCCTTTCATTCATGGAAACGTTTCAATACTATTGAATATTTAACAGACCCGACGCGTGGATCCTATTTGAAAGAGGTAATGTATTCCCCTTCGACAAGCTAAATGTCAACGAGAGATCTACTAATCTATCCTCTGAATAGATTCTTTAATTATATAAATAATATAATTTTTTTCTCCTTTGTGAAAGATGAACTCGATTCATGGATGTTTCATAAAGAAAGCTCCGATATCCTAGATAGTAGGAAAGAACTACTGACTCAACATTTAGTGACGAATAAAATTCTTTATAGGTATGTGTCGAAATTGAAATCCAATTATGATTTATTGAGTAACGAGATTTCCCATGAACCTTATCTACAAGAAAGATCTAACGTTTTGGCATACTTACTTCAATTCTGGCAAAATGATCTATTGAGTCACAAGATCCGTAAGTTGGATCCTGCGGAGAAGTGGGCTTTCTCCGCCCCCGAGAGAAATATTCTATTTTCAGTAACAACGAGACGAAGAGGCAGTATATTAAATATGCCATATCACGACATACCTATCTCACTTCAATCGGGATTATTACCATCTAGAGGAATTTTGCTAGTGGGAACCATAGAAACTGGCCGATCTTCCATTATTAGAGATGTAGCATTCGATTCCTACTTTCCAGTGGTGAAACTACCACTGAAAAAGCTGATATACAACCGATCCTTCTTTAATAATGTACGTGGAAATTTCATCTCGAAAGAAAGCGTACACCGATTAAATTTCGTTTTTGAAATGGCGAAAGAGATGTCTCCTTGTACACTATGGATTCAAGATATTCATGAATTGAATATTCACCGTTCGTATCATAAGCTAGAAGCTGATCCCAAATTCTTACTTTGCCAAATATTGAAAAGTATTGGTGACAGGCGCAGCAATTCCAACATCCGCAGGAATGTTGCTATCGCTACGACTCACGTACCTGCGAGGATAGATCCAGCTCCAATAGCTCCGAACCGGTTAAACTTTTTAATAAATTTTCGGAAATCCAACGGGTATCAACGTCACAAGGAATTATCAATTCTATTACGTATCAAAGGTTGCGAAATGGAGGCTAATCCGCCTCTCACTCTTATTGAAGGTACTGGGTCTGGAACTACGGGTTATAGTAAACGAGATTTATTCCTTCTTGCTAACGAGGCGTTATTAATAGGTACTTCCAGAAGAAGTAAGATTATATGTAGCGACGCAATTGAATTAGCTTTGCATAGACAACATTCGACTGCTAGTGATACGGGCAATGGGATAGAATCCGGTTCTGAATGGGAAATCTTTTCTCACGAGATAGCGGAAGCTACTTCAAAGAATAGTTTGATAGATACTTATCTCGCAAATACATATATTGGTCGCGACGCGTTAAAAATGCGATTTTATTATTTGTCTAACTGGTATGTGGAACCTTCAATAACCAAGGCAACATTTAATGAATTCACTCTATTTTCGCATACCCTAGGGATACTAGCGGCATTAGTAGCTCGCGATTCGCTCCAAATGGATATGGGAAAGAGAGAAAATTTCATTGTTATCGACAAACTCGTAGAGAATGACTTGAACCTAGCTTGTGGTGTACTAGAAAACCTCTCGACTAACTTCTCACGTTCAGAAATTTGTAAAGACGAAAGTCGACACAGTAATAGTCTTTCCTTTCCCGTTCCTATCGATAAACCCAAGTATTGTTCAGGTTCAGGTGTAACCTCTACAAGTCGTTTTTCTAAATTTATGAGAAAGGGGGGATTTAGCAGTCTAACCGACTTCGAACTGCAACAGTCACCCGAACTAATAAACTCAAGTCCGACGGGAGTGTCGCGTGAGATCACTTGGTCCCATAAGGCTTGGCGTCTCCGTTTCCTGCGAAGCGAGGCTTATGAATTGATGAGGGTATCATCTGAACCTAATCATTTGTATAATTTAATTCTCCTCTACCAAAATCAGAATTATATACCCCAACAAGATTTCGAATTCAATAAGATTAGGAGTGACAAAAGTCAATGGTGTGAGAAAAGCGGATATCTATTCAGTTTTGAAAAATCTACGACTAATGTGACAGATAAATCTACTAAAGGATTGGAAAACCGGTTGGACAATATGTTGTTACGCGAGCAGTTTATTGAATTGGGAATATCCGGCGACTCATCTAATGAATATGAAACACACTGTAATCGATTCGATGAAACGACTCGACTCTTCGGGGGGCGCTTCATCTGGGACCCCATGCTTCTGTTCCAGCCAGATCCTAACATTCCTTCCTCGCGTCGCAGCTTGTTGCCGACGAAAGAGCTGGCGCGGAGGCTTTACACCATTTACGGTATGAGAAGGCAGCACCTTAATAAAATGTCAAATAAAAAAATTAAAAATTTCTTTCTCTATCGTGAAGATAATCCGAAATTGAAACCTGACTCATCTATTAATAATAAGCGGTGGAATAATCTCCCTTCGGATGAAGAGGAGCGAGATTCCGAATACGTCAAAGAAACTTCCTCTATGGATATACATCTGCAATATCCGCAGATATTTAGTCCCGCTCGCTTTGATTCCTACGTGGTAGCAGAAGATTTTCCAGAGCGATTTATTCGGTTTAGGCTTCTGGTTCATAGAAACAAATGGATGAGGCGAAACCGTTGCCCATTTCAGGATTTTCTTATCTATAATATGTTGCTTGAAATTTATTAATATCTATTCAATCCGTTCTGGTTTGGTGGGGCGTCACTGGATCGAACGACGAAACAATTTCTTCATGAAAGTTCATAGAACAAATCTTAGATACCCCTCATTCTGTCTAGATCTCTAGCAATATAATTAGAAGCCAAATCAGTAAAAGGAAAATATAGACCTTCCTTTTACTGATTGATATAAATCATTTTGTTGCAACATTTTAAATGGGTAAGGAACTTAAGACCATTTCTTTTCCTATGTGAGTTTTTTATGAGTCTTTCTGCTTAGAAAGAAAGAAGATTGGGAGGGAGCAATAGCTTATTCCGTAGGGATTTTGCAAAACAGCTTTTTAACATCACGCTTGGAATAGATCCTTTACTTCATAAAATTGTGGATTTACTCCCCTCCCCAGATGACTGATTGATTCGCTCATCCCAATCGCTCAATACACCGGAATTGAAGTGGGGGCCCCCACCTCTGAATAGGCGAGGTCCTTGCCTTGGTGGTATTCCAGGGGGGGGGTGAGGTAGGGACGCACAAATCTTTTTATCTCCCATTGTTAGAGTTAGAGCTGGAAATAGGCACGATAGTGAATCATTCACTGGTTGGTGGGTCATGGTCCAACGCAATTTGATTTGGCATATGTGGGAAACACAACTCTCCAATTACTAGGAATTATTGACGTAGATTCGAACGAATCTCCCCGGGTAGGATTCGAACCTACGACCAATCGGTTAACAGCCGACTGCTCTACCGCTGAGCTACCGAGGAAAGTGGTAGGGGATTCAGTCTCATACACACTCAAAGACCTTTGTTCTTTGAACCGCTTTTAAATCTGTAACACGTTAAGCTTTCTACGACATTTCGTGAGGTAAACTTCGCGTACACTCTAACTCCCATTATAGGAGGAGGCGGCGGCGATGGCAATCCCATTTGAATGGAAGGGTCCTCGAATCACGGAAGAGGGGGGAGGGGGCAATCGATCGGGGTCGAGATCAACCCCACAAGCCCCCCCACGATCTGTATCGATCAATCACCAATTAGTACTTTCTATTCCCCCCCCTCCAAGAAGCATAGTAGAATAGCCGTAGGATTCTCCCACCTCATAGAAAGAAGTAATATCTTTGAGGAATAAAAAGAGCAAAAGGGGAAGAGATAGAGATGGGGAAGATGAACAATAGTCGGGATAAATGAACACGAATTGGAGCTTCGTGAAACGAAAGTAGCAGTTTACGGCAAGGGCGGAATTGGGAAATCAACAACTAGCTGCAATATATCAATAGCCTTAGCTAGACGGGGGAAACGAATACTACAAATTGGATGTGACCCCAAACATGATAGTACCTTCACTCTCACGGGATTTTTAATACCTACAATTATAGATACTTCGCAATCGAAAGATTATCACTATGAAGACGTGTGGCCCGAAGATGTCATCCATAAGGGTTATGGCGGGGTGGATCGTGTCGAAGCCGGCGGACCCCCTGCAGGGGCAGGCTGCGGGGGGTATGTCGTGGGAGAAACGGTAAAGCCATTGAAAGAATCAAATGCCTTTTACGAATACGATATTATTTTATTCGACGTTTTGGGGGACGTAGTTTGTGGGGGCTTCGCCGCTCCACTGAATTATGCGGATTACTGCATCATCATAACGGATAATGGATTCGACGCCCTCTTTGCGGCAAATCGCATTGCCGCGTCGGTCAGGGAAAAAGCGCATACCCACCCCTTGCGGTTAGCCGGTTTAATAGGAAACCGAACATCTGAAAGGGACTTAATTAACAAATATGTAGAAGCTTGCCCTATGCCTGTCCTCGAAGTATTACCTCTAGTCGAAGATATTCGTGTTTCTAGAGTAAAGGGAAAAACTTTATTTGAAATGGCTGAATGCCAATCAAATTTGAATTTTGTTTGTGATTTCCATTCAAATATAGCAGATTAGATTCTATCTAAGCCGGAGGGAATCATACCACGAGAAATTCCAGATAGGGAATTATTTAGCTTACTTTCCGATTTTTATTTAAATCCCAATTTGGAAAAGAAAAAAAAAAATCCAAATGATCAGCGAGATACTTCGCGTGGTCGACAAGATACTCCACTTGGTTTCACGATTATTTGATACCAGGAAGGCTGCGTTTTCGCGTATACATATATATATACATCTATACCTTCCCAAGGAAACACTTTCATGAAGACTCTTGAGATTCCTACTTTCGAGTGCGAAACTGGTAATTATCACACTTTTCGCCCCATTAGTTGCGTAGCTTGGCTATACCAAAAGATTGAAGATAGTTTCTTCTTAGTAGTAGGTACAAAAACTTGTGGTTACTTTCTGCAGAATGCTCTTGGAGTCATGATTTTTGCAGAACCTCGTTACGCAATGGCGGAATCAGAAGAGGGAGACATTTCAGCTCAGTTGAATGATCAAAAGGAGTTGGAAAGAATCTGCTTACGAGTAAAGAGTGATAGGAACCCCAGCGTTATTGTTTGGATTGGCACCTGTACCACAGAAATAATAAAGATGGATTTGGAAGGCATAGCACCCAAATTGGAGAAGCAGCTTGGGATACCTATTGTGGTGGCACGGGCAAACGGGTTGGACCACGCTTTCACCCAGGGAGAGGATACCGTATTGGCTGCTATGACGCATCGATGTCCGGAGTATAATCGTCGTACTGCGGACCAACATGAAGGGGACGTGGCTAGGCATGTTGCGGATGACGTTGCTCCAAACAGAAAGTTTTCTGACGGGAAGGATAGGTCAAGTGGAGGTAATTTGGTACTTTTCGGATCTCTACCTTCGAGTGTAGCTTCTCAATTGAATTTGGAATCGAGACGTCAGTCTATTTCTGTGTCGGGTTGGCTACCCTCGCAAAAATACACCGATCTTCCAGCTTTAGGGGAAGGCGTCTACGTCTGCGGAGTGAACCCTTTCTTGAGCCGGACGGCAACAACACCGATGCGCCGAAGGAAATGTCAGTTGGTCGGGGCGCCTTTTCCCATCGGTCCCGACGGAACACGCGCTTGGATCGAAAAAATTTGTTTGGTATTTAACGTAAAACCAGATGGCCTGGAAGAGAGAGAGAATCAGATGTGGAAAAATCTTAGTGATTACCTCGAAATGATAACAGGTAAATCTGTATTTCTCATGGGAGATAATCTTCTGGAAATTTCTTTAGCAAGATTTTTAATTCGATGCGGAATGGTTGTTTATGAAATAGGTATTCCCTATATGGATAGGCGATATCAAGCTGCTGAACTATTGTTTCTGCAGCATACTTGTGAGAAGATGAAGAAACCCATGCCCCGGATTGTTGAGAAACCCGACAACTATAGCCAGGTGCAGCGTATGCATGAGCTACAACCTGACTTGGCAATTACTGGAATGGCCCATGCCAATCCCTTGGAGGCTAGAGATATAGATACCAAATGGTCGGTCGAATTCACATTTGCGCAAATTCATGGATCTGTTAACGCCAGAGACGCTCTCGAGCTAGTTACTCGTCCATTGCGCCGTAGAAGTGACTCTATATTAGGCTGCCGCAATTTATCGAGGCAGGCTGTAGATGTCTAATTAATCTGTTATCTAAAAATAGCTGCTGAAAATTAGTAATTAATCATTATGAAGAGTTATATATAATCATTTATAAAAAACCTTAATCAAAAAACAAAAAATTTGTTCATCTTATTAGTTTTTTTTTTGATTGAGAAAGTAAATCGAAACATCTCTGGTGAAATTTGCAGTCCAAACCTGTAACTGATTTTTCAAAATCGTTTGTCTTATTTTACATTTGCGTGTATAATGTAGGTAATGTCGGTGTGGACATCGGAGGAGTGAATTTCGGGGTGGGAGGATAAGGGATCTAGATGGAGAGGGAAAGCGCAAAGATTTGGAAACAAATGGGGCAACAATTCCGCACATCAAAAATACTACAACGAATATAACTATATTGAATACTTCGTCACTAACTGGACTAAAATCAATGAGTCTTTATATACTATTTGGTCTATACTACGGTTTACTTGCTACATTACCTGTTGGACCCTCCCAAATATTATGTATGAGATCTTTTATCTTGGGGGGAAATATAGGTGGTCTCGTATCTCTGAGTGGTTTGGCGCTGGCACAATTAGCAACTGCAATATCAATATATTGTTCACCCATCTATATATTGCTATCAAAACCACATCTGCTAACCATCGTTGCAGTACCTTACATGGTTGTATTTTGTCTGACAATTAACGATTTACCAAATTATGAGATTTTGCGTCCTGTGAATTCGTTGCGTGATTCGCGAGTAGTTAGTTTATTTTTCAATAGCTTCCTGTTTCAAATATTGAATCCCATTCTATTACCAAATCCTGTGTTGGCGAGACTAACCCACCTGCTCTTCTTTCGTTACAGCAATAATTTACTATTTGTAACAACTAGTTTTTTAGGTTGGTTAACTGGTCACATAGCGTTCAGCTACTTGTCTAAATTACTTCTGATTCGTGTAAAAAGAGATTCGCCAATAATATATTTATTGGTAAAACGTGCTATCTATGCAACTTTTAGTATTGTTTTTGTAGTAAACGCGTTGATTTATCTGGGTAGAGCTCCGGTGTCTTTTTGGACCATAAAATTTATGAACGAATCCCATGATAAAGAAATTTCTTTTTGGGAAATTGCTGAGTACCCAGATTTTTTATGGTGGCTTTTTAAGCCATGGCCTAGTTCTTTTTTCGATCCCTCAAGGGAGAATCGAGGTAATCGATTTATCAAAAATAGCCGATCCGATTTAAATAGCAGCTTTTACAAGGGAAAAACATCTACATATTTCTTCAACAGGTGTTTAACTGATGGGAAGCAGAGATTATCCGTTGCAGCGTTGCCCAGTTTGTCAATTTTTGAAAAATAGTTAGAGAAATCCATGATGAGGTCCCATAAGTTTGCGGGGACCTATTCGACATATCGAGGCTGGATTTTGCAAAAATTAGTAAAAAATAAAATCTTCCAAAAAGAATTAGTAGATCGAGTCAAGTTATTAGACACCGAGTCTCTTTTTTCGGAAGCGATGGAAAGGAAAATTCGATTGGTGAGTGGGAGTAAAAGAAGAGTACCCCACGTCTACGACCCCTTCGTGAATAATTTACGTGTGCGGATTCCGGTACCACAAACATTTCTAACAGGAGATGAGTTGGGTTTGACTAGATGGGATTGGACTGAGTTAGAAACAAGAGAAAAAATTAGAAGGGGGAGAGATGCCGCTACAACTAAAGAGAATTTCATCAAGGATTGGATTTCTTTGAATAAAGGGAGATTGAAGCGAGGAAGCAGGAATCCTCTACCGTGGGAAGCTTTGCCAACAGAAGCTCGACGCATGTTCCAATTTATGTTCAAAAATCGAGTTTTGTACGATTATGATGTACAAAAAATCCTTAAGAAGATAAAATTTCCGTCTGGGCCCGTTGTAACTTGGGAAGAAGTAATGAACTTGGATCCCGAGGATCGAGCATTATTTTTGACTTATATAAAACAAGAAGAAAATTGCTACAAGTTTGATCGAATTTTTTTATCAAACACATTTTCGACAAGCGGCCGGAAACGTTTCCCAAACCCAAAGGAAGGGACGCGCAACCTCCACAAAATTGAGGATCTGAGTGCAAATCTGGCTCGGAATAACGAATTATATTTCGACACTGAGTTTGATTTTCCGGGAGCAGATGGTGATATCCGTCACAGAAAATTACGAAATGTTGGCTTCACCTTCGCAAAGGGAAAACCCAGATCAACTAAATTAGTAAAACGCTATGCACGCATATCGGACTTCCGTCGAAAATTTTTGAAGGGGTCCATGCGATCCAGGAGACGAAAAACATTGCTCTGGAAAACACTTCAAGAAAAAGTGCGTTCAGCTTTTTTCCTTAGATTGATGGAAATACCAATTTTACTTCAATTACCCGTTGAGCAGTTAACGGGCTCGGAGACCGAAAAATTATTTACCGGCTCGAAAACGATTACGGATTACCAAATTCGACAGCAATTAACTACTTCCTTGTCTACGGAGAAAACTTCAAGTCAGTCGAAACTTGCTCGTTCAGCTGTAGCAGCTAGATCAGACATAGGTCCCATTCACAATGGGAGAGGCTACATGCTGGTTTTTCAATCGAGATTTCGAAAGTTTATAAAGCTACCTGTACTTATAGTTTTTAAAACTATTGGCCGCATATTGCTTCGGCAAAATTCTGAATGGAATAAAGACTGGACGAAATGGAAGAGAGAAATTCACATTAACTGTACGTTTGACGGTGAGGAATTCTCGCAGGATCAACTTCCTCCCCGCTGGTTGAGAGAAGGTATACAAATAAAGATTGTATATCCGTTTCGGCTGAAGCCCTGGCACTCTAGTGGGAAGAGAAAACGACTTACCCCCCGGAAGAAATATATGAAAGCTGATTCTATTGAGGAGCAAAAATCAAAAAACAAACGGAGGTTGAAACAAAAGAGACCTAGATTTACTTATTTAACTGTTTTAGGATATCAGACAGATATACCTTTTGGAAGTATCCAAAAACAACCTCCGTTCTGGAAGCCTGTGAAAAAACAACTGATTCGAACTTGCAGTAAAGGATTTTCACTAAGAATTAAACAAATCTACCGCTTCCTCGATTCCAAATTCAATTTGGGGAAAATGTTTAAACCAAGTCTAATTTTGTTGGAGGAGTTCAACCTGTTTTTCAAGACCAGAGGAGTCTCAGCTGACCCCATCTCAACTTGTGATACTCGAGTACGACCTGTATTTAACGGCGATGCAGGTGAAATAGTAAAATTACATTTCAATTCTGACAAAAAAAATGAGGGATCCCCAGATGTCGGCGAGGAAGTGCAACTAGCTAGTGATATTAATAAACAATTAGTTACTCAAAAGTTAACTAATAGTAAATTCGCGGCGAATAATTATGTAACCGTATTACCAAATCCGCCAAACGGGGGGGTTGACCTAGATCAACCGGACACTGAAAGAATTCAAGTTGATGAATTAACTTTAGATTACAGGTTGAGGGATACAGACCTCGCTGACTTCATAAAATTTGATGGGGAGAAATTAACAGATTTTAAAGAGATAAACTTGAAATTTTATCTAGTCATTGAAGAAGCAATGGAGAGATCCCTTTTGGTTACATCAATATCCTATCTAAAAGTTAGCAGATTTTTTCGATATTATTTCGACGAACTTGTTGCGTTGCGCACGCAACTAGTAGAAATAATTAATACTATTCGAAAAGCAGATTTAGCCTTCTTTAAATCTAAAAATAGATTGTCACAGTTTGACAAAACTCAGTGGTTAGCTCAAGCTTATCTCTATAATAGTATTTGGGATCTCGTCGTGGAAAAAAACTTAAACCTGAATTTATTGGTGACTGATAGCAAGAACAATCGTGAGGAAGAAGTTAAAAGCGACGGAGACCGAAATGGTAAGTTAATCCCTGAACAATCTTCGACTTATTTGGCAGATTCCTCCAGGGTTTCAGTTGGGTGCGACTCGGTTATCTCAAGCTCAAGTGAAGTAGTAAGTAATTGCACAGATATCTCGTCTGATAAGACGAATAGTAACATTGCAAAGAAATTTTTTAGTGAACAGGTTTTGAAGCGCATAGAAGAATGGGGATTTTTGAAAAACTTATGTGATTTAGACGCCAGTAATTGGAATAAATGGTTGGATTGCTTCTCCGAATATAACTTGCCGCTAACACTGTGGCGCGATGTAGCACCCTACAGATGGAGAATTAGTTCCGATTGCTTGAACGAATTCAGTAACATTGAAAAAGAAATTGCAAATGAACAAGAATGTCATGTTCTTCAAGGTGAATTACACAATTATTCCATATATGCCAGAAAACCTTTACTTAGGGATCGAGTTAGAAATCTCAGTAGGCTCCGCAGACGTAGATATCTGCTACAAAGTCTTACGGATTTCGTACGAAATGGGGATATACAGAAACTTTCTATCCGACAAGATGCTTCCGCACGGAGATTTTGTCACGAAAATCGTATTTTGAGAATAACTAAAATAACAGGGAAGAAGATAAATAGATTCCCTGACTTCCATACTTTTGATTCGGAGATCAAATTTAACTCTAAGTTTGACTTGATGCCGTGGCTAGTCACAGATTTTGCAAGAGCAAAAGGCCTCTTTAGGAAGAACGTAAGGAGCTTAAGAAATCCCATTTTGAGGGATAATACCACATACGGCATAGCACTAGATATAAATCGTAGATTCCAAAAAGTATCTGATGAGTTGTACGAAATAATGCTGGATGAAAGAGAAGATGCGGACTACCTTTTTCGGTGGAAATGGAAGTCTGAAGTGAAACTAGAAAATTTGAGAAGCCTAACAGCTCTCACGAGAATGTTAGGAGATGACCGCGATCTCGTCACACTTTGTGCGAATACTTGTGTAGATTCGGAGCTATTAGACCTATATTTCAACGCAACAACGAAACTTGGTCTTTTCCATAATTTGTCTATTCTCTCGGCTCATCGTTTACCAATATTATTTGACGACCAAAACTTGGTATACAAAATAATTAATCCCTTTTTAAAATTTAAGTCGAGATTGAGAAACAGAGTCAAGAAACGACTATACAGGAAGATATATGGTGATACTTATATATCAAAATTGTTACTTATAGCTACAGAAGTAAACAAGAAACGGTCTCACATTTATAACATCGGAGATCTCCTGCTTCCGCGACGTCGACGGGAATTTCGATTCCTTCGATCTCTGCTAATGTCGAGGTCTGCAAAACCGGGAGCATACTACCTCGATTCCAAATTTGATTCCATATCAAAAATTGAACGGACCCGCAGTAGCGAAGAATCTGAGCCTTCGGAGTTAGGGGAAGTTCAAAAAGTTAAACGATTTTTGTGGCCCAGCCACCGTTTAGAGGAATTAGCCTGCACTGGTAGATTCTGCTTCAACATTACTACCGGAAGCCGATTCGCGATACTTAAAATTCGTATGTACCCTACTATTCGGAATTAACAAGAGTGAGGGACTACGAAGTACGAAACAAAGATTTTCGTAGATGTGTAGTTAATTGGAAATACCTCCGTTTTGGCAATTCCAATTAGCTACGCAATATATATATAAAGTTAATCGTGACGGAAATAGTAACTTTTCGTGGATGAGACATAGATACCCACGCTTACTTGATGCGGCACCGCATCACACCTAAAAAAATCGGAGTTCGTTTCCGTCCGAGGCGTTATTGCTGCAACCGTTTACTAAACAACTTATAATCGATTTGAGATGGGGCAAGCAATCGTAATTATGATCATTATTACTACGGATAAATATAAATCTATTGACGCGCAGCTAATCGGTGGGAACAAAGATACTGGGTTCACTGCCTCTCAAATTTACTACTTGACTCACCAGATTTTAAAGCTTACTTCCCACCTGGAATCACACTCCGAAGACTACTCATCCCAAAGGGGTTTGCGTAAATTACTCGGTAGACGTAGGCGTCTTTTAATTCATTTATCCAATGAGAATACAGCTCTATACACCAAAATTGTGAAAAATTTGGGTATTCGGGGTTTGAAGGGGCGTTAAATATTGAGCAGAGGTTTGATATTTCGACGTATCATAGTTGGTGCAGCTTCTTTCTTTCGGCGAAGCTAGATCCTGTGATATTTACTGGAAAGGAAGTAATTTACGGGTATGACTCTTGAAGAATTGGATCCAGTTACAGTAAGCATGGGCCCTCATCATCCATCTATGCATGGTGTTCTTCGGCTTGTTGTTACCTTAGATGGCGAAAATGTTGTTGATTGCGAGCCAATCTTGGGATATCTTCATCGAGGAATGGAGAAAATTGCTGAGAACAGGACAATTTTGCAATACCTTCCGTATGTAACAAGATGGGATTATTTAGCAACCACGTTTACCGAGGCAGTAACGGTCAATGCCCCCGAGAAGTTGGCAAATATCCAAATACCTAGAAGAGCTAGCCATATACGCGTAATCATGCTTGAATTGAGCCGAGTAGCTTCACATTTGTTATGGCTTGGGCCGTTCCTAGCAGATATTGGTGCACAAACTCCATTTTTTTACATATTTCGAGAGAGGGAAATGATTTATGACTTGTTCGAGGCTGTTACCGGTATGCGAATGATGCATAACTACTTCCGCATTGGGGGAGTTGCTGCAGATCTGCCTTATGGATGGGTAGACAAATGTTTGGACTTCTGCCACTATTGTCTTCCAAAAATTAATGAATATGAGCGGCTAATTACAAGGAATCCTATTTTTTTGAAACGGGTAACGGGGGTAGGTTCCATCAGCAGACAAGATGCTATCAGCTGGGGTTTATCTGGACCTGTATTACGGGCCTCAGGAGTTCAATGGGATCTCCGCAAAGTCGACCACTACGAATGTTATGACAATCTAGATTGGCAGGTTAAGTGGCAAAGAGAGGGAGACTGCTTAGCTCGTTACTTAGTGCGAATTGATGAAATGAAGGAATCAATAAATATCATTCAACAGGCGCTGAAATTTCTTCCAGGAGGTCCATATGAAAATTTGGAGGGTCGACGTCTTGTCCAACAAGAGGAAGAAATAGACTGGGGCAGTTTCAATTACCAGTTCGTCGGCAAGAAATCTTCTCCCACTTTTAAGTTGCCTAAACAAGAGCATTACGTAAGAGTAGAAGCTCCTAAGGGGGAATTAGGAATTTTTTTGGTTGGAGATGGAGGTGTTTTTCCTTGGAGATGGAAGATTCGTCCACCTGGTTTTATAAATTTGCAGATTCTTCCCCAATTGGTAAAAGGAATGAAGCTCGCAGATATTACGACAATATTAGGTAGTATAGACATCATTATGGGAGAGGTTGACCGCTGAAATGGTAACTCATATCGAAATTTACGGAAAACAATTAGTTCAACTATTTGATGGGTTGGAGTTTGCAACAACCTCTTCTGAATCAATTTGGATTCTAGTTTCTACTCTCATTTTAGTTACGGGAGTTACGGCAGGAGTACTAGTAATCGTGTGGCTCGAGCGAAAGGTGTCTGCGGGGGTACAGCAACGTACTGGACCCGAATATGCGGGTCCATTGGGAATTACTCAATCTTTAGCAGATGGAATCAAACTTTTACTGAAGGAGGATATCATTCCATCCAAAGGTAATGTTTGGTTATTTGTCACTGGACCAGCCGTTGTAGTCACACCAGTTTTAATAAGTTACTTGGTAATACCCTTCGACCAAAATATAGTTTTATCTGATCTGGGTATAGGTGCTTTTCTCTGGGTTGCTGTCTCAAGCATCGTACCTCTGGGTCTTCTTATTGCGGGATACGCCTCAAACAATAAATACTCCCTCTTAGGTGGTCTCAGGGCTGCGGCCCAATCTATCAGTTACGAGATACCCCTGGCCTTGTGTATATCATCTGCATCCCTATGTGCGATTCGATGAGCTTTAGTAACAAGCAGAAATTTACTAGTTATTAGTAAGTAGTATAAAAATATTACTAAATAGTAGACCAAATAGTTATTTGGGTGGGATCAAACAGCGTTTTCGCAGCTACGGATTCAAAACCCATATCCCATGTACGGGAATAGAAGCATATCCGGGCGGTGAATTGAACGCCGCCTTACCCCAGGTCTAGGCTACACCCAGGCTTGACGCGGGAACAGTTATTTGTCTCCCGCTTCCCTTTAGGATTATATGAAAGTGAACGGTAAGAAACACCAATATGCGCAAGAGATTTGTCAAGCAGAGAGGGTTGTAATATTAAGGAAGGGCAACCGGGGCACTAAGTAAGATATTTAAGGAGTTGCAAATCGAAAATTTGTATCTGCTTTTCCTAGTGTTTTCGCACATGAGATAAACTCAGTTTTGGTAGGGACGGCTGAGTAGTGCATCCAAAATATTTCAGTCTCGAGTATAGTCCTGTTCACTGCGATTATAACCGTTTGGAACGAAGTAACCCTCATGACATGACAGTAGAGTTTCGGTGACTACAAAATCAAGTATGAACTTTTCTAGTTTTAGCCTGGAGCTTGTTCCAACAGGCATTTTGCCGAACTATTCAATTTGATTTTCCTTTCTATCTTCAGATGAAACTAAAATCAATTTCATTTATTTTTTTCTATTGAGAGGTGGCAAAGATATATTTTGAACTCGAGAAGTTTTGCAACAGGTCACAATTTACAAAAAAAAAATAAATGAGGTTGAGATGGATTCGGAAGCAATTATCTTGTCGTGGCAAACGGAATCCCATTAATTTGAGTTGGTTATTTCTATTTTAGCCACAGATGATGGCAATGCATCACCAATACCTATTCATAAAATTGATGAGGAGCCGTATGAAACTCTAATTTCATGTACGGTTTTGAACTAGAGGCGGGGGTTGCCGCCGACTACTCTTATCTGGTAGCTTGAGTACGGTTGATATAGTGAAAACACAGTCTAGATATGGTTTTCTTGGGTGGAATCTGTGGCGTCAGCCCATAGGGTTCATAGCATTTTTTATTTCGTCATTAGCAGAATGTGAGAGGCTGCCATTCGATCTGCCGGAAGCGGAGGAAGAGCTGGTAGCAGGTTATCAAACCGAATATTCGGGAATAAAATTTGGTCTATCTTATGTTGGTTCTCACTCAAATCTATTGGCTTCTTCGCCATTTGTAACAATTTTATATTTGGGTGGATGGGATTCCTCCATTCCTTTCTTTGGAAATCTTGGACGAGATGTTTCATTTCCAAACTCTAACGGCGAGTCTTTCGACGTGTTGGTGCCAGGAGTGGGCATCCTCGCTACATTATCAAAATCTTACTTATTTATATTTATCTCTATTTTAACGAGATGGACTTTGCCTAGAGTAAGAATAGATCAATTACTAGATCTCGGATGGAAATTTCTTCTGCCTATTGCTTCAGGAAATTTGTTGCTGACAGCCTCATTTCAACTTCTGTTAACAAGCTAGCCTCCCCTATTTCAGTTTCGGTTCAAGTCAAATCTGTTTAATCTAATAAAAAAAAAAGGGGGGAAAAGCAGATATGCTGTTTGTTTCCTTTCTTTTACATGTAAGCTTACATGTACTAGAAACAAGTAGCAAGTTGGATCCATTTATTCTATGTTTTCCACATTAATTGAATTTCGGAGTTATGGGCAACAAGCCGTGGAAGCCGCGAAATACATAGGTCAAGGCTTCGCGGTTACTTTAGATCACTCAAATCGCTCACCCATTACTGTTCAATATCCGTATGAAAAAATTTTATCATCCGAACGATTTCGTGGACGCATACATTTTGAATTCGACAAATGTATTGCTTGCGAAGTTTGTGTCCGAGTATGTCCGATTAATCTGCCGATCGTAGATTGGATCTTGATCAGGGATATCAGGAAAAAACGGTTGAGAAACTATAGCATCGACTTCGGGGTTTGTATCTTCTGCGGAAACTGTGTTGAATACTGCCCAACCAATTGCTTGTCAATGACTGAGGAGTATGAACTTTCCAGTTATGATCGTCATGAACTAAATCACGATCAAACAGCTTTGGGGCGTTTACCTCTTTCTATATCTCAAGATGTTTCAGTTCAAGTGATTTCGACTTCATTAAATTATCTATCCAAAAAGTTTTAGGGTGGAAAACTTAATATCTAATTAGGTACCTGTAAATGAATTGAATTTTTCAGAAAGTCACTTGATTGACTTGATTATGGATAACTAGAAAAAAAAAAGAATGAGTGTGAGGTGGGGGGTAGAAATTTCACAAAATATTGAAGTAGTTGTGTCCAACGAATCTATCTGAATTAATTCATGAATTTATTTTGTCATTAATAGAATCAGGTATTTCACTAGGAAGTTTGGGCACAGTATCATTTGCCAACGTGGCTCATTCTGCTTTTTCCTCGGGGTCGGTTTTCACCCGTATATCCTTATCATACTTCGTACCGAATGCTGATTCCGTAGCTGCCGCACAGCCGCTTGTTTATGTAGGAGCTATAAATGTTTTAATTGTGTCTGCTGTAATGGTTACTGACAAACCGACGCGAACCGATTCCACTATTCGGGGCGTGGGGTACTTCACCGTTTCAGGAGCTTGTGCAGCTCTCTTTTTGATATTGGTTAATACGATTCACAATACAAAATGGTTTGGTATAAATTTCATCACTCAATCGGAGATTCTTTCGTCAAACACACCTAGGGTTGATGTCCACCAAATCGGGTATAAATCACTGAGCGAGTTTCCAGTTCCGTTCGAGCTTCTTTCAATACTTCTTTTAGTGGCTTTGGTGGGAGCTATTAACCCGGCGCGCGATGAAGACAAAATTACAACTGACGAGAAGTCATCCTCTTCATCATCTCGCAGTAATTCTTCATTTTCTTGATTAATCCTAACTTCCCCAAATAAAAATACTAGAAAAAAGATTGCAGAAAAAACTGACTTACCAATATTTCTGGGGAGGACTTCAATAAATCATGTTTGAACATGGACTAATCTTAGGTGCTTACCTCCTGTGTATCGGATTTCTCGGCTTAATTACAAGTAGAAATATGGTTAGGGCACTTATGAGTCTCGAGTCAATTTTTAATGCAGTTAATATAAATTTTATTACATTTTCAAATTTTTTTAGCAATAAGCACGCTGGGGGGGAGATATTTTCAATATTCATAATAGCCATTGCGGCTGCCGAGGCCGCCACTGGGTTAGCCACAGCTCTCTCCCTTCAGCGAAATAGGAGATCTACTCGTATCGATCAGTTTAATTTGTTAAAATGGTGATTAATAAGTAGATAAATTGATTTTATCAATCTAGTCGATTTTTTGTTAAACTAGATTATACCTATCTATAAAATCCTTTTGATACCTTACTACTACATCGCATCTTAGAAGTAGTTAACTTATTCTTTTGGAGAAAGGGGAGAAAGGGGATAAATTTTCGAAGAAAAAAATAGGATCCGATCAGATCGATTTAAGAGTAAGTAGAAATAATTTATTTGGTGATGAAAATATGTATTCGCGTAAGGGACAAGGAAAAAAGTTTCACTTCAACTTCTTCACTAGAAAAAATTGGTATGAGAATTGAATAGGAGTAAGTAAACTCAATGGCACATTCAGTGAAAATCTATGACACGTGTATCGGTTGTACCCAGTGTGTAAGGGCATGTCCTACAGATGTGTTAGAGATGATACCCTGGGATGGGTGCAAGGCAAATCAGATAGCCTCCGCTCCTAGAACAGAAGATTGCGTAGGTTGTAAAAGATGTGAATCTGCTTGTCCAACAGATTTTTTGAGTGTACGTGTCTACCTGGGGGCTGAAACAACCCGCAGTATGGGTTTAGCCTACTAATTAGTTTACGAAGCAATAAAAGTTAATTATTAAGTTACCCCGACTCGTACTCAAAGCTTCAAGATTGCGAAGTCCGAGTATGAGTCGTCGTAGTTGGCCCACGCAGTTTTCTCCGTATCAAAAATTATTTTTTATTTACGACGAGTAATGTACCTCGGCTAACAACGACTGTTCTCTTACCAATTCTTGCCAGTTTTTTGCTTCCAATTTTGCCTCGTGATGGAAACAGAATTATTCGATGGTATACCCTGGGCATTTGTATATCGGAATTCCTGCTGATTACTTATATTTTCCACTGCCATTTTCAATTTGACTCCCACTCCATCCAGTTGATAGAGACATTCAACTGGATAAACTCCATTCATTTTCATTGGAGATTAGGTGTTGACGGACTTTCCACGAGTCTCGTTTTACTTACGGGTTTTATAACTACTTTGGCAACCTTAGCGGCTTGGCCAATTACTCGTAATACACGGCTATTTTATTTTTCGATGTTAGTTACGTATAGCGGTCAAATTGGGTTGTTTGTTTCCCGCGACATCTCGCTTTTTTTCTTCATGTGGGAGCTGGAACTAATTCCAGTCTATTTACTTTTATGCTTATGGGGCGGAAAGAGACGTCCATATTCGGCCACGAAATTTGTATCATACACAGCCGGCGGCTCCATCTTCCTTTTAGTAGCAGCTTTAACCACGAGTTTTTATGGAGACGCAGTACCCTCTTTTGATATTCAGGTTTTAATGAATAAACCATACCCTATCTCGTTGGAAATTTCTCTCTATTTAGGCTTCCTAATCGCCTATGCAGTGAAATTACCGGTATTCCCCTTCCACACTTGGTTGCCAGACACTCATGGAGAGGCACATTACAGCACATGCATGTTACTAGCTGGGGTATTATCAAAAATGGGAGGGTATGGGCTGATTCGAATCAATTTGGAATTACTAAATCACGCACATTTGTTCTTTGGATCATGGCTGATATTGCTCGGAGCAATTCAGATTGTATATGCTTCTCTAGCTTCTATGAGTCAGCGTAATCTTAAAAGAAGGATAGCCTATTCGTCAATTTCTCATATGGGTTTTGTAGCCATCGGAATTGGTTCTTTGACAGACGCGGGTATTAATGGAGCCATTCTGCAAATGATTTCTCACGGCTTAATTGGCGCGGCGTTATTCTTCCTTGCAGGTACTTGCTACGACAGAACGCATACCCTCTTCCTTGATGAATTGGGGGGAGTAGCAACCCCGATGCCTAAACTATTCACTACGTTTAGTGCATTCTCGTTGGCATCCCTTGCATTACCAGGAATGAGTGGTTTTGTATCGGAATTATTGGTATTTTTGGGAGTTATCACCAGCGAGCAATACTCGTCTCTATTTAAAGCAGAAATTACGGTGCTAGAGGCAACTGGTACAGTATTAGCCTCCATCTACTTGCTATCCATGTTACGCCGAATGTTTTATGGTTACAGGTTATCCAACGAATCAAATCCTTATTTAATCGATTTTGGTCCGAGGGAGGTATTCACTTCGACCTGTCTCTTTTTACCAATACTAGGTATCGGTTCGTATCCAAATCTAATTTTACCTCTACGGAATAGTGACGTGTCCTCGATATTGTTTTCATACTCGGATATTAAATAAGGGAGAGGGTGGACCCAACTCAAGTAAATTACATCACTATTAGTAATTCGATACGAAATAAATTATTTGCTTTTCAGTTTTTACTTGGCTTGGTAGAGAAGTTCGCCAATTCCAGCTGGACCAGCAATACTTATATATGATACGTCTATCACTTCCCAGACATTTATACCGTAATCGCTACCACCGAATACATTGGGATGGGGAAACAGAAACAGACAAACAAGCGGATGAAGCTACTTCCTGCTCACCTATTAAATGTTTGTTTCTGTTCCCTTTTTTTTGTCTACTCAGCGAAGCTGAAAACCCAGTGAACCAAACGTTTTTACCTCCGACTTAGTTATTTTCAATTTCGTTGTCTTCATGTTAGCCACCCGTAGTTGTGTAATCCAATTCCCAACAAATTGACTCCGAGAAAGCGAACCCAAACTAAAAGAAAACCTGTAGATGCTGCCGCAGCTGGCCCCTCCCCCATCCACTTGTTAGTTATCCTAATATGGAGGTAAGTAGCATGTATTGACCGAGTTACTAGCGCCCAAGTTTCTTTGGGGTCCCAGCTCCGATAAGATCCCCGAGCTTCATTAGCCCACACCGCTCCGGAAAGTATACCAATGGTTAATAACAAGAATCCCAAGCTAATAATTTGGTAAGCCCATTTATCTAATCGATTAATTAATTGACATTTCCTCGAATTTGGGGGCAATAGATGAAGAAAACTCCGTGCATCAGTTCCGCTACTAATGTTTAGTGAAGTATCATACCTGTTACAACTGCCTTTTGAATTGGAAACAAAATAATTGTTTACCTTACCGTAAGAAATACTCAATAGAGATATTGCCGACGAAGATCCGCACAACAGGGTCGCATAACTCAACGGCGTCGTACTTACATGCGTCATTGACCGATGAGACTGCAAAGCAGGTACTAAAGGCGTGGATTGCTGCATCTCTTCAGGAAGACCTAAAGTTGCAAAGACATGAGTCAGCATAGCACCCGGCGCTGTAATTGCACCCGAAAACCCATTCTGATTCTTGACTTCCGAAATTACGTATAAAAAAGAGAAGCTCCACGAAAGAAACATTGATGACTCGTACAGGTTGCTCAGTGGTAGATGCCTAGTTTGGAACCAGCGGATTAGCAAAAATCCCGTTGTACAGAGAGAAGCAATTGTCATACTCCCCTTGCTAAGTTTACTTGACTTATCAAATTCATAAAATAAATTGGTTGGATTCAGCGACGTAGCAGAAAAAAGCATCAAAAACGAGATTTGGATAAAGGCACGTTCCATATAAGTATATGTCATAATGAAAGAAGACCAGTAAATTATTCCAACTTGATTTAATCAAATTCAAATCAATTACTACCGAAATAACATTTCTCTTTCTTTTTTTTTTTATGTGAGGAGGGATAAATTTGTTGTTTCTATAACTTAAGTAGAAATTAAATACTAATTTTCATTGATTTGAAAAGTATAATGAACCACAAATGAAATACTTATCTATATTATAGATGGGAAATCTATCTGCATATCGGTCAATATTTTTTCACTTATCCATTTAGTAAATATGGATATAGAAGTTGAAAACTAATTAAGTGCCGCTACTCGGATTCGAACCGAGATGCTCTGGCACTGCTTCCTAAGAGCAGCGTGTCTACCTGTTTCACCATAGCGGCTTTTCTTGACAGATATATATATATATATTTGTGAAAATATTTTACATCAGTTTGGGATGGCACGTCAACGTCTATTTGCCGAAGATATAGGGATCTATTGACAAGTTGTTATCGAAGGTAGCAGTAGATATAAAGATTCTCCTAAAATAAATTGTTTTAACAAATGATCTAATAAGTAATGAAATTAAAGTAGTGCTGGCACTAGCTTAGAACGCCATACATACATATATATGTATGTGTACATATGTAACGGAATATGGCGCAGTTTGGTAGCGCGCCATCTTGGGGTGATGGAGGTCACAGGTTCGAATCCTGCTATTCCGAGTGTAAATGGGGTTACTAGGTGTTCGAAGAAGTAACAATATAGGTTTTCCGGTTCTCTAGGCAAATAGAAGCTAAAATGCATCTAGATTGAAGCGTAAAACCTTCATTTAACCCCCTTGAATTTGGGGGTGGAAACCCCGAAGTGGAAAAAAGAGCGAGGAGTAGGTATTTCTGACTCATTTTTTATTTTGGAGTCATTTCTTTTGTCCCCCGTCTATGCTTCGGGAGGAGGTGTAGTCCTTTACTTTTTTTTGTTCCATCAATTTATGTATGCCCTCATCTATTGAAATGACGGTTATCCACTAGTTAGCCATCAATTTCTGTCGCATCGAACCTATTCTACAACTGGTTGTCTATTGAGTTCGATAATAGATATCGAACTCATTTACGTGGTAGACGTGATTGGATAAATCATTGCCGACGAGTGTCAAAACCGTCAGACGAAATACTTCAAGTTTTCAGTGAAGTATTCTTTATTATAGAGATTATAAAATCAGATTTTCTGTTAACCTCGATGTATTAGTGCTAGTCGATGTCATACTTTCCTTCTTCTGTCTCAGAGTTTTTCTACACAACCATTTATTTCATAAATCTACTTAATGTAGATATAATACGCGGAAAAAACAGATTTTTAATATATATATTAAAAATCTGTTTTTTCCGCGACTTTTTCTGTTACATAGTGAAAACTTCTTGAACGGCCGGTTAAAACAGATTGGGCCAATGAAAAAGCCCTTGACGCTACCCCTGCTGATCGAGTTTTCCACGCGTGATTGCGAATTTTTTTCTTCGATCCAGAAGTTCGTTTTTTAGGAACTGCCATATATCTAGTATTTTTTTTGCAACTAACTTGGAACTATGTTGATACGTATCGATAGAATGGATATAATAAAAAGAACTAAATAAAAATGAGAAAAGCAAACAGGGATAAAAAGCCGATGAAGTTCTATGCTGCTACATCAACTTTCTAAGTATCTATTGACTCAATATGAAAAACTAGCTAAGATTTGTCTAGATCTTTGCCACTAAAATGGATGGAATCAACAACAAATCGGGTCACACTTTCTCTATATCCGAGAGTTCGTCATGTTTTCTTCTTAGAGTGAATCCTTTGTATCACCAGTTTTTTTTCGAGGCAACCGTGTAAGATTCTGCCTCTGACAACTGCATCATCCAACCACGGATGGCCAAAATTGATGCTAGATCCGCGACGAATAAGTAAGACCCGATTTACCGATATTTTTGCATCGGACATCAACACGGTTCGAACCGAGCTGAAGTGCCGAGCATCGTAAAATCTTCCCTGTTCTACTCGGAGTTGTTTGCCGCCGATGTCGATTATTGCGTATTCACTCATCCTAATTTTCCCTTTTTATTTCTTCATTTTTTTTTTAATACTGAAAAACAGTGAGGGGGTGGCTTGCAAGCCTATCCAGAATCAAATTATCTAACTTGAATAAGTATCTCGGGCATCTTTAAATATTGTCAAGTTTTTTACATATTGTTATGACACAAAATTCAGATGAAGTTTTCTGTCTAATTAAGTAATAGTTATATTACCTGCATATATTCTATTTCATACTGTTCCCAAATTTTTATTTTTGACTCCTAATCAAAAGAAGTTGAAAACAACAACAAATTTAATTTGGATTTGATACACCCGTGGAACTCTCAAATAAATATGCTTGCTTCATCCCCCTGTGTCCGTTGGTAGCTTCTCGTTCAACTGGATCCTTATTGTTTTTCTTTCCAAAAGCTGCAAGAAGTTTACGTCGTCTGTGCGCTGCTTTCAATACCTTTTCATTAGCCACCGCTATGTCTGTTTCTTTTGCCCTATTTTGGCAACAAGCCGCGACTCATTCCATGCAGCAGTATCTGTGGGCTCGGATTCCAGGAAGTCATTTTTGCCTGAAAATTGGTTTTCTAATTGATCCACTTACTCTTGCTATGTCAATATTAGTTACTACTGTAGGTATTTCAGTGATGGTTTACAGCGATAGTTACATGTGTCACGACTAGGGATACGCAAGATTTTATGCCTACCTGAGTCTATTTGCTGCGTCGATGTTGGGGTTAGTTTTTAGTCCCAACCTGATACAGATTTACGTCTTTCGGGAATTGGTTGGAATGTGTTCATATTTGCTAATAGGTTTTTGGTTTGCAAGATCGAGCGCCGCAAATGCTTGTCAAAAAGCTTTTGTCACCAATCGTATAGGGGATTTCGGGTTGCTGCTGGGTGTATCAGGTGTCTACTGGATAACAGGTAGTTTCGAGATCTTTGAATTGTGTGATTGATTTTTTGAATTGAATAACAGCGGCGCCATCAATTCGGTGCTTGCTAATACAGTTGCCCTTCTACTTTTTTTCGGTCCGGTTGCCAAGTCCGCCCAATTTCCACTTCACGTATGGTTGCCAGACGCTATGGAGGGGCCTACACCTATATCGGCTCTTATTCACGCAGCTACTATGGTGGCCGCCGGAATTTTTTTCATAGCTCGAATTTTCAACCTTATTTCGATATTGCCCCTGGCAATGTATATCATTTCTTGGGTGGGCGGAGTAACAACTTTACCGGGCGCCACGTTGGCTCTTGCCCAAAAAGATCTGAAGAGGGGTTTGGCCTACTCCACCATGTCCCAGTTAGGATATATGGTATCAGCTTCGGGTATCGGTGCTTCTCGATCTGCTTCGTTTCACCTTATTACACATGCTTATTCGAAAGCTTTGTCATTTCTGGGCTCTGGTTCAGTTATTCACTCCATGGAAAAAGTGGTCGGATACTCCCCCACCAGAAGTCAAAATATGTTTCTTATGGGTGGCTTACGTAAACATATGCCAATTACTGGAATCACCTTTCTCTCGGGCACTCTTTCTTTATGTGGCATACCCCCGCTATCCTGTTTCTGGTCCAAAGATCAAATTATTACAGAAAGTTGGCTGTGCTCCCCCTACCTAGGGTTAACAACTTCTATTACAGCAGGGCTTACCGCGTTTTACACGTCTCGCATCTACCTTCTCACTTTTGAGGGGAATTTCCGTGCTAATCAAGTAAATTACATCGGTTTCAATACTTCTTTTCCATCCGGGAATATTATTACTTCATGGGGTGGAGCTCAACCGCAGTCACCAACTACACGAACAATTAATAATGTTGCATCTGTTCTAGATATAGAACGAGGTGGGGTTTCAGAAGTGGCAAACTTCGTCATCCCGCGTCCTCTTCAGGGGGACCCGATTGGTGGGAAGGAGGTTCAAACTCGTTCCGAACGAAACCTGCTATATCCCCGAGAATCCAATTTTTTTATGGTATTACCCTTGATTGCCTTAGCGATACCCACAATATTTGCCGGATTGGTAGGGGTTGACCCAATACGAAGAGGAGCTGGTCTGGATCTTTTGTTTGATTGGCTTATTTCTATTCGTTCGTTTTCCGAAGCTAATAAACATCTTGAAATTTTGGTGGAGATCTTAACGAGCTCAATCCCTTCGTTAAGTTTATCTCTTACTGGGTTAATAATTTCCTTCAAGATTTATGGACAAACAGATATTGGCACGGAACTTCCTGAAAAATTAGTAAATAAAAATTTATTAGATATTTTTGTATCTTCCGTTAGAAACTGGTCCATGAATCGAGGTTATGTCGATTACTACTACAATATCTATTTTACCCGAGGTCTAAATTTAATAAGTAGACTAGTTTTCCTTTTTGATCAGTGGATAGTCGATGGATTTATCAGCGGAACTGGTGTATTAAGTTTTTTTAGTGGGGAGAGTTTGCGACGCGGTGGGGGTGGCAGGATAACTCATTATCTATTCGGATTAGTGATTGGATTTGTTTTGCCAGTGTTTTTAGTTGTTGATTTCCCAATTCCGCCCTTGCCGTAAACTGCTACTTTCGTTTCACGAAGCTCCAATTCGTGTTCATTTATCCCGACTATTGTTCATCTTCCCCATCTCTATCTCTTCCCCTTTTGCTCTTTTTATTCCTCAAAGATATTACTTCTTTCTATGAGGTGGGAGAATCCTACGGCTATTCTACTATGCTTCTTGGAGGGGGGGGAATAGAAAGTACTAATTGGTGATTGATCGATACAGATCGTGGGGGGGCTTGTGGGGTTGATCTCGACCCCGATCGATTGCCCCCTCCCCCCTCTTCCGTGATTCGAGGACCCTTCCATTCAAATGGGATTGCCATCGCCGCCGCCTCCTCCTATAATGGGAGTTAGAGTGTACGCGAAGTTTACCTCACGAAATGTCGTAGAAAGCTTAACGTGTTACAGATTTAAAAGCGGTTCAAAGAACAAAGGTCTTTGAGTGTGTATGAGACTGAATCCCCTACCACTTTCCTCGGTAGCTCAGCGGTAGAGCAGTCGGCTGTTAACCGATTGGTCGTAGGTTCGAATCCTACCCGGGGAGATTCGTTCGAATCTACGTCAATAATTCCTAGTAATTGGAGAGTTGTGTTTCCCACATATGCCAAATCAAATTGCGTTGGACCATGACCCACCAACCAGTGAATGATTCACTATCGTGCCTATTTCCAGCTCTAACTCTAACAATGGGAGATAAAAAGATTTGTGCGTCCCTACCTCACCCCCCCCCTGGAATACCACCAAGGCAAGGACCTCGCCTATTCAGAGGTGGGGGCCCCCACTTCAATTCCGGTGTATTGAGCGATTGGGATGAGCGAATCAATCAGTCATCTGGGGAGGGGAGTAAATCCACAATTTTATGAAGTAAAGGATCTATTCCAAGCGTGATGTTAAAAAGCTGTTTTGCAAAATCCCTACGGAATAAGCTATTGCTCCCTCCCAATCTTCTTTCTTTCTAAGCAGAAAGACTCATAAAAAACTCACATAGGAAAAGAAATGGTCTTAAGTTCCTTACCCATTTAAAATGTTGCAACAAAATGATTTATATCAATCAGTAAAAGGAAGGTCTATATTTTCCTTTTACTGATTTGGCTTCTAATTATATTGCTAGAGATCTAGACAGAATGAGGGGTATCTAAGATTTGTTCTATGAACTTTCATGAAGAAATTGTTTCGTCGTTCGATCCAGTGACGCCCCACCAAACCAGAACGGATTGAATAGATATTAATAAATTTCAAGCAACATATTATAGATAAGAAAATCCTGAAATGGGCAACGGTTTCGCCTCATCCATTTGTTTCTATGAACCAGAAGCCTAAACCGAATAAATCGCTCTGGAAAATCTTCTGCTACCACGTAGGAATCAAAGCGAGCGGGACTAAATATCTGCGGATATTGCAGATGTATATCCATAGAGGAAGTTTCTTTGACGTATTCGGAATCTCGCTCCTCTTCATCCGAAGGGAGATTATTCCACCGCTTATTATTAATAGATGAGTCAGGTTTCAATTTCGGATTATCTTCACGATAGAGAAAGAAATTTTTAATTTTTTTATTTGACATTTTATTAAGGTGCTGCCTTCTCATACCGTAAATGGTGTAAAGCCTCCGCGCCAGCTCTTTCGTCGGCAACAAGCTGCGACGCGAGGAAGGAATGTTAGGATCTGGCTGGAACAGAAGCATGGGGTCCCAGATGAAGCGCCCCCCGAAGAGTCGAGTCGTTTCATCGAATCGATTACAGTGTGTTTCATATTCATTAGATGAGTCGCCGGATATTCCCAATTCAATAAACTGCTCGCGTAACAACATATTGTCCAACCGGTTTTCCAATCCTTTAGTAGATTTATCTGTCACATTAGTCGTAGATTTTTCAAAACTGAATAGATATCCGCTTTTCTCACACCATTGACTTTTGTCACTCCTAATCTTATTGAATTCGAAATCTTGTTGGGGTATATAATTCTGATTTTGGTAGAGGAGAATTAAATTATACAAATGATTAGGTTCAGATGATACCCTCATCAATTCATAAGCCTCGCTTCGCAGGAAACGGAGACGCCAAGCCTTATGGGACCAAGTGATCTCACGCGACACTCCCGTCGGACTTGAGTTTATTAGTTCGGGTGACTGTTGCAGTTCGAAGTCGGTTAGACTGCTAAATCCCCCCTTTCTCATAAATTTAGAAAAACGACTTGTAGAGGTTACACCTGAACCTGAACAATACTTGGGTTTATCGATAGGAACGGGAAAGGAAAGACTATTACTGTGTCGACTTTCGTCTTTACAAATTTCTGAACGTGAGAAGTTAGTCGAGAGGTTTTCTAGTACACCACAAGCTAGGTTCAAGTCATTCTCTACGAGTTTGTCGATAACAATGAAATTTTCTCTCTTTCCCATATCCATTTGGAGCGAATCGCGAGCTACTAATGCCGCTAGTATCCCTAGGGTATGCGAAAATAGAGTGAATTCATTAAATGTTGCCTTGGTTATTGAAGGTTCCACATACCAGTTAGACAAATAATAAAATCGCATTTTTAACGCGTCGCGACCAATATATGTATTTGCGAGATAAGTATCTATCAAACTATTCTTTGAAGTAGCTTCCGCTATCTCGTGAGAAAAGATTTCCCATTCAGAACCGGATTCTATCCCATTGCCCGTATCACTAGCAGTCGAATGTTGTCTATGCAAAGCTAATTCAATTGCGTCGCTACATATAATCTTACTTCTTCTGGAAGTACCTATTAATAACGCCTCGTTAGCAAGAAGGAATAAATCTCGTTTACTATAACCCGTAGTTCCAGACCCAGTACCTTCAATAAGAGTGAGAGGCGGATTAGCCTCCATTTCGCAACCTTTGATACGTAATAGAATTGATAATTCCTTGTGACGTTGATACCCGTTGGATTTCCGAAAATTTATTAAAAAGTTTAACCGGTTCGGAGCTATTGGAGCTGGATCTATCCTCGCAGGTACGTGAGTCGTAGCGATAGCAACATTCCTGCGGATGTTGGAATTGCTGCGCCTGTCACCAATACTTTTCAATATTTGGCAAAGTAAGAATTTGGGATCAGCTTCTAGCTTATGATACGAACGGTGAATATTCAATTCATGAATATCTTGAATCCATAGTGTACAAGGAGACATCTCTTTCGCCATTTCAAAAACGAAATTTAATCGGTGTACGCTTTCTTTCGAGATGAAATTTCCACGTACATTATTAAAGAAGGATCGGTTGTATATCAGCTTTTTCAGTGGTAGTTTCACCACTGGAAAGTAGGAATCGAATGCTACATCTCTAATAATGGAAGATCGGCCAGTTTCTATGGTTCCCACTAGCAAAATTCCTCTAGATGGTAATAATCCCGATTGAAGTGAGATAGGTATGTCGTGATATGGCATATTTAATATACTGCCTCTTCGTCTCGTTGTTACTGAAAATAGAATATTTCTCTCGGGGGCGGAGAAAGCCCACTTCTCCGCAGGATCCAACTTACGGATCTTGTGACTCAATAGATCATTTTGCCAGAATTGAAGTAAGTATGCCAAAACGTTAGATCTTTCTTGTAGATAAGGTTCATGGGAAATCTCGTTACTCAATAAATCATAATTGGATTTCAATTTCGACACATACCTATAAAGAATTTTATTCGTCACTAAATGTTGAGTCAGTAGTTCTTTCCTACTATCTAGGATATCGGAGCTTTCTTTATGAAACATCCATGAATCGAGTTCATCTTTCACAAAGGAGAAAAAAATTATATTATTTATATAATTAAAGAATCTATTCAGAGGATAGATTAGTAGATCTCTCGTTGACATTTAGCTTGTCGAAGGGGAATACATTACCTCTTTCAAATAGGATCCACGCGTCGGGTCTGTTAAATATTCAATAGTATTGAAACGTTTCCATGAATGAAAGGAATTGAAACCCGAAACGGCAGACAAAGGGTGTTTGAATAATGCAAGAACAATTAATACTGAGAGAATAAAGTAATAGAAGATGGACCTATTGGAAAATGGAGATACTGACCATCCTCCCGAATGTAAAATCTCCGCTTCATCAGGAATTTCTTCGAAAATAAGAAGACCTATCTCGGATGCTGTAGTATTGATAGAATCGTTGTCAAATCTCAATCCTAGGCTTTGCAGTCTTTGGAATAAATAGGCTTTCGCGCCATCGACTATATCCTCAGCAATTCTTTTATAAATTCTAGGAAAATTATGATTTGAGTCATAACTTATTTTAAGTACTACTTCTGGATATGTTTCTCTAATCAGATCATAGAAATATCTCCACCAGGTGGGGGTAAAAAACCAAGGTATATAATCTCCAAATAAGCTCCATTTTTCACCGATATTGTCTTTCCAAAAGATGCAGGAGATCTTATATCTGTTTAAATCTTTTAATAATTCATTGAAATTGATAAAGTGGGATGGACGAATAGCCTCTTTCCGGATAGATTGATCCGCATAGTCCGTATTTTCGCGCGCAACCTCCCTTCCAATCGATTCTGCTAGAGATCTTGATGTTACATCGTTGCATAATGGGAGTCTTAGCGACCAGTAAGATGTTTCCACTTCTTCCGGTTCCCAGAAATACCTAATAGACAAATTCTTCTGATAGACTCGATCCAATACCAGATTCTTGGGACGAGATTGGGGTCGCCGATCCGACGATGAATCGGAGTTTATCGACGTATTCTCAAAATAAACTCCAGCGCTACTGCGCGAATATGGAAATGACTCTATCGTTTCACGAGGAGATGAGTTCAAACTCGCCAGTAATCTCTTCAGATCCAAAATAGAATTGGAAAGTCCATCTGAGTGAGTTACTAATGCTGTGGATTCATGCAGATTAGACAAAATAAATTGAATTGGCGTGAGTACGTGGCCAGCAACCTCTCCTGCTGTCTGTTTCGATAAATTGGGTGACAACGAATCCGACAGTTGGGGATGAATAAGTGAGATGATACCCGATGAGATGGTTTCATCTTCGGAGCCCGCATAAAAGTTTTCTAGGACGTTGAGATAACTACTGTTGCATCCCCCAATAAAAAAATCCCTTTTGATTCTCGGAATAAAGTTGCTTCCAGCACAGTTCCGTATAGGTGAGTCATCTAGAAAGTTTAGTTTATTAACCTGATCGGAAATGTATCTCGAAATATTCCCACCAATATCTCTAGTTGAACCTCCCCCACGGTTTAAATCATACAGAAACGGATTCCGAAATTGCCTCCCCGTAATGGAAGGAACATCGTTCGAAAATCCTGCTCCGATGGATTCGACGCGGGGCAACCCGAGAGAAGTGGGACTCACTGCAGGTTCTAGCTCGGTCGAAGAGCCTACCGATTTCTTACTCATTAACAGTTTGGATTCAATGAATAAACTCTTTTTTCTCTCAAGAATTTCTTTGAGGAAAAGTATCTGTTCGTCAATGTAACCATCGAATAAACTTGATAAAAGATCAAGCTTCATGAGATCTATCTTGTTCAATTTCTCGAGATCTATATCGTTCAATTTTTCGATACAATAATCGATGGTATATATCAAAGCTTTCTGGCGAGTAACCTCAGCAACAATCATTTCATAAAGAAAAAAAACATTGAGAAATCGATGAAAATTTTTTTCGTTCCGTTGATTGTTACTACCGAGACTGACACCAATATTACTTATATTACTTAGTAATTTGTTTATTATTATCGATACACGGCAAATTGATTCCTCCAAGTCATACTTTAAGACTTCCACGACAGGGAAAAAAGACGAATCCCTGGTCGTATCGAGCCATCTATGCACATTTGACTGAACATTTTCATACTCATCAATTTGATAGGTAATATATTCGTTCAATAAGCGCTCTACGTTATCTTCCCATTTCAATACTATTTATTCAGTTGCAATTCTTGTTACACCGGTGTACTCCCCGCCCCCCGTCCAGCCATCCAACCGATATTTGATTTGGAAGAAATATTCAGTAAATAATGCGCAGAAATAGTCATAGAAAAGAAATATGTATGTCGAGTAGAGAGGTATGATTCTATTTCGTCCATACAATCTAACTAAAGAATATATTGGATGTATGTTACCTTGTTCTTTCACTTAGTTTAAAGAAGTAGTATTTTCACTTCGACTACTTATTCTTCTAGGTATACCTAAAGATATTTGAAAATAGTTTGGGAGAATCTCATTGAGGTTGAGGTGTCTGCTACTCGCTAGCCCAAGTTTTTTGCCAGATATTTGAGTAGGCGGCATGTCACCCTTCGTTTTCGATGCAAATCCTTTCCCAGATTTGACGCTATTACTGACGTCAATAACTATTGCCCTATCAAAAATCAGATTAGATTTCTCAATTATCGAGATAAATTCGGTGAGTCGATTTATTAATCCATTTTTTATTTGTGAATAAGTGTGTAGAATGGGAAATTCTTCCCCATTTTTGTCACAATCTAATCCGGATATACAGCCACGAAACGAGGTCGTCTTTTCACAAGACGTAAATGAAGACAAGTTGGAAAAGGCTTCTCGCTCGGAATAAAATCCCGATTCATCCCCCCAGTGATCTGCCGAATTTCCGGATTCAAGTAACGCCTCGTCATAGGAGTTTAATACTCCGGGACTTAATGAGTCGTTTCTCGATTGTGTTGCTTGTAACCGACCCAGATCTCGCTTGCTATTATTTTCCCAAAAGAATAACGAATCGAAATCACTTTGGTTGTTTTTAGAAACTACCGGATAGTTATAGAATTTGAAAAACCTACGTGAATTTTGTAAACACCTATCCCTACGAAATGCTTTAATCCTTTCAGTCTCATCCTTGGATATATCTCTGCCAAGGAGTGAATCCCCCACTACGCATGCCCCCCATCTACCGGAAACCAGAGGAATCATCGCATCGTAATGAACTCGCTTTTCTTTCTTCGCTGAACCTGCAGAAATAGCTTCGTTCAAACTTAAGTAATGGGAAACAGGTATTCCCCTCTTTCCATTCTTTTCAACAGATAAAGATCTTTCGAATCGGGGAAAGCGGTCGCAGGAGAAGTCGCCGTAATTTTCTGCTTGTTTCTTTATTACTCCGTCACCCCCACTAATGACTCCCGCTAATACAAAACTTCTTTCGATCGACCTTTTGTCACTCAAGCAATGCATAGAAATTGGTATTGCTAGCAACATCAGCATCTCCAGGGTGATGCCACTATCTCTTTTTAGTGAATCACGCAGATTGCGTAAAAATAGTGAACTCAGAAATCACAAGTCAGATAATCTGATAAAAGGTTCATAATTTGAAGATGGACTAATTAAAAATTCTTTGAGATGTTGGTTTTTCAATGATTCGAAGAAGTGGTCCAATAGACTGACTTCTACTAACTCTGAAATTTTAGATGAAAAATCTGGACTTCCTACTCTTTCTTTTGCCACCTTTTTTACCTTACTTTCTTTTTTCATATTAATTCTATGCGGTAGATACTATCTATTTCCCACATTTATTATACCAATAATTTCGAAAATTTCAAGATAGAATGGAATAAATATTTCAAGCGAGTCTAGTGATTTCTGTGAATAGTCGTATCCAAAACTGGAATTAGATCGGGAATTCTAAATTGTTATTGTCGGGGAGAGCCACACAGATCCCACCCACCTCAACAATTCTTCTCTGTTCCAAGCAGAGCGATGGGATCGAATTACCCAATTGGATGGGCGAACGACGGGGATTGAACCCGCGCGTGATGGATCCACAATCCATTGCCTTGATCCACTTGGCTACGTCCGCCCCCTCTGTTGATTTAGTTGGCCCCCCTCGGATGTGAACGAGATCTATCCGTTAAGCAAGCTAGGTAGGTTCTTCGGTTGATACACATACATCTTAACTCCATGTATATAACGAGGCAATAGGAAATCTTTGAAATGAGGAATGCAATCTCAAATTTTTTTTTATCCAAAAGATTGGGGTGGGAGGTTACAAGCATTCTGCAAATCGGAGTAGGAAACTTCGTAATCCATTAAATCGCAGAAGGATATTCCAAATAGTTTTCAGAATTCAAGGTTGGAAACCGATAATCGTGAAATTGTGACAAGCTGTTATCATCCTTTCCATTCGTTCTACCGCACGAACCTTCACCTCATTGGACACCAAACCTCCTCCTCTGGAGTTAAGAGATTTGGTATCCAGTTGTGCTACAAAACCAGACAGATATTATCCGTTTATGGAAGGAGCTTCAACAGAAGCCAAGTCTAGAGGGAAGTTATGAGCGTTGCGTTCATGCATGACTTCCATACCTAGGTTAGCACGGTTTATGATATCAGCCCAGGTGTTTATAACACGACCTTGGCTGTCAACAACGGATTGGTTGAAGTTGAAACCATTCAAGTTGAATGCCATAGTGCTAATGCCTAAGGCGGTGAACCAGATACCTACCACAGGCCAAGCAGCTAAAAAGAAGTGTAGAGAACGAGAATTGTTGAAGCTAGCATATTGGAAGATCAAACGACCGAAATAGCCGTGAGCAGCTACGATGTTGTAGGTTTCTTCCTCTTGACCGAACTTATAACCTGCATTAGCAGACTCATTCTCGGTTGTTTCTCTGATCAAACTAGAAGTTACCAAAGAACCATGCATAGCACTGAATAGAGAGCCGCCGAATACGCCAGCTACACCCAACATGTGGAAGGGATGCATAAGGATATTGTGCTCAGCCTGGAAGACGATCATGAAGTTGAAAGTACCAGAAATGCCTAGAGGCATACCGTCAGAGAAACTTCCTTGACCAATTGGGTAGATCAAGAAGACGGCGGCAGCAGCTGCGACAGGAGCCGAGTACGCAACAGCGATCCAAGGACGCATACCTAGACGAAAGCTTAGTTCCCATTCGCGACCCATGTAGCAAGCTACACCAAGTAGGAAGTGAAGAACGATAAGTTCGTAAGGACCACCATTGTAAAGCCATTCATCGACGGAAGCTGCTTCCCAGATTGGGTAGAAATGTAACCCAATAGCTGCAGAAGTAGGGATGATAGCACCGGAGATAATGTTGTTACCGTATAACAAAGAACCAGAAACGGGTTCGCGAATACCATCAATATCTACAGGAGGAGCTGCGACGAAAGCAATGATGAATACAGAGGTTGCGGTTAGTAAGGTGGGAATCATTAAGACACCGAACCATCCGATGTAAAGACGGTTTTCGGTGCTGGTGATCCAGTCGCAGAAGCGACCCCATAAGCTTGCGCTTTCGCGTCGTTCTAAAGTTGCAGTCATGGTAATTTTCGGTTTTCGAGAAATAATTAGTGATTCCCCAGGCTAGTAAGCTTGTTAATTTATAATATATCACAAAAACCTATCTGTGTCAACCGAGATTAATTGAGTCCCCAGAATTCTCGTTCTCGGATATGGGGGCTTCCCCTCGATATCTCAAACAATTTTTAGCCATTTTTTTGCAACAAGGCTTTCCTTTTTCAATAAAAATTTCAATTTTTACTGCATGCGTCATGCGGTGCGCGCCTCAACCGATTTCAGTCTCTGAAAAACTAGTCACGCGTCAAGCCTCTTTGCGGGGCACCCCGCAACTCTGCATTGGCCCCTCCCCCCCGCTACCCTATTAGTTTAGTAGTATTCTAATAATTAGCAGCCTAAGAAATAAAAAGAAGTAGTTGCCGATCCCCACTTGTGGCTTAGACACCCGCTATTCGTTGTTAACTCCTCACTCAACCATTTATTCATAGTGTTTTTTGATTCGCCGATAGTTTGCGCCCCGGTTCCAATCCACAACGGAACGGAAAGATTGTGGATTGGAACGAATCCGAAACTAACGAAAATGAGCAAAAGCTTTGTTAGCTTCTGCAACTTTATGAGTCTCCTCTTTCTTCCGTATGGCACTACCGGAATTCCTAGCGGCATCCATTGATTCATCACTCGATCTTAAAGCCATACTTCGACCTGAGCGTTTCCGACACGCGATTAATGACCACCGGATAGCCAAAGCTTTTCCCTCTGCCGGTACTACTTCAACGGGAACTCGATAAGTTGATCCACCTACACGTTTGGTTTCTGTCACTACATCGGGAGTTACCCCGCGCACCGCCTGTCGCAGAACAGACAGTGGGTTCCTATTTGTCTTTTACCTAATCCGCTTCATAGCCTGATAGAAAATCTGATAAGCCAGTGATTTCTTGCCATTTTTCAGGATACGATCAACTAGCATATTTACTAATCGATTACGATAAATTGGATCTGATTCGATATTTTTCTTTCTGTTCACTACACTGCTCCGATGTAACACGAGTTTACAAATATAAATATGTCAGATTTCAATCAATTCTTTTATTTCAATGGTATCTTAAGCTACTATTTTGGCTTTTTCACTCCATATTGTAGGGTGGATCCACCGGTTAGCCGAGGATCTCCCTCCAAACTGCACGTGCGACTTTCATCGAATACAGCTTTCCACATGATTGAATAGAAACTACTCAAATGATTTTGAACCATTTATTTTTTGAGATGCAAATCATATTTACTCATCGCACATTGAGTATCCGTTTTCTCCTATTTCACGGATAAAAGAAGTCGAAGTCTAGATATAAAAGAAGAAAATCTTGCAATTCAGTTATC